GAACTACGCGACCGATATTCTCAATTCCTACTTTCCTATTATATTGTTCAATACGTTCGCGGAGAATTTTATGAATTTCGTCGACTCGAAGGGTTGCCATTAGTGTTTCTTGAATCTTTTTTTTCGGAAGCAAGGGGAAAAATAATGCCTAAATTCTAAACGAAAGTAGAAGTTCAAGGCCTAATAAATTTTAATTATCTCTTCCATTCTATGGCCCCTAGAATGCCAATATTAGCACGAATCGTACGGAAATGTAACTCGGTATTCAAACAACTATTCAGAGTTCCTAGAGCTCCTTGTACGGCTTGTCGGAAAACCCGTTGTCGGACCTGATTCATCGCTCTTTGTTTTTCAAAATAAAGGGTTTCATTTTTAGACTTTTCTAATTGTTCCAAACTCATAGAAGTAGCATTAATCAAATTTGCTTTTTCTCGTTCTATCTCAGAGTATCCATTCATCCGATACTCATCTGCTTCTAGTTCGACTTTCTGTAATCGAAGCCGAGCTTTTTCGAGTTGTTCAAGGGTCCCTCTACGCAATTCTTCCGAATTGCGAATAGTACTTAAGATCCTCTGTTTTCGATTATCTAATAAATCTTTTAATGAAAGTAGATTATCTTGCTATTAAGTTTACAACTTTTATGATCTCTTCCCGAACCAAACATGAATCTTTCGATTCATTTGGCTCTCACGCTCCTTTTTTTCTTTTTTTTCTATGTATTATGGTTATTTCCATATCTTTTTTTTTTCTGTAATGAGCCTATCCTCTATCCTCTTTTCTCTTTGTATTTCAATATACCGAAACGTATATAAGACTAGATAAATATTAAGAGGACTCTTCCGACTAGATAAAAATCTATCATGGTCAGCAAAGTTGTTTCTTTATTTGTGTTTGCTCTGTTAGTTAACAATTTCATTAAGAAAAACGAAGTAAATAAATGGAAAATGAAAATTGCTAGAATTATTTTTCTTTCCTTAAATCCAAAAAATTTCTCTTTTTTTTATACACAGGTCGTCGATTCGGCATTGGAAAAAGGGCAGGGTGCCCCTCTAGTAAATAGTTCAAACCATTTTATCGATATGAGTGTTCTATATCAGATAAATTCTACACTAGCTATTTCCCGTTTAAAGCATTTGGATACTAATAAAGCATTTCGATACTAATATAGTTGTAGAAAGAGTACCCCTTTTTGCCTGGACTTCAAGCAGTTTAGCTTTAACCGTGTTAATGGTCTCACATTATTGGTCTATAGAGAATCAAAGTAAATTTACCAATGAGTCGCGAAATGCTATGGTTCTTTCATATGATTTCTGAAGTTATTCAGAAGTAATTCGTGGAGATCGTGCACCTTTTCTTATTTATCCCAAAACAAAAATACTAAAAAATATTCTAAAGTGCAGCCGGATAGATCCAATCTATTCTTGAAATAGACAACTCGCACACACTCCCTTTCCAAAAAAAATCAATACGCCAACCACTACAGTTAGATTTATTAGATTTGTTGCTAAAATATCGGTATTAAGCCCGAAACTCCCAGCGAATGGCCAGTGAGCTAAAAAAACAAAAGAATGGGTTACATTTTTCATATGCTCTCCTCTTATAGATAGGACGAACAAAGAAGAAAGTTTTTCGATCACTTACTTCGCTCGCCCTTTTTTATCGGTTTTTTTAATGCAATTTTTTTAATGCAAATAGATTCAATCTAATAATTTCTTTTAGATTACGTCTTAGGTCTCGTTTGACCTGTGAAAGATCTCCTTTGTTAAAATGTTCCCAAAATTCCTAAAATAAAAGGAAAAAGACTTTCCACTATCCTAAACTAAGGATGGGAAGGAAGAGGGCAAGCATATCTTCTACCTAAATTGATCATGCTCAAATCAACCCTTCCCGGGGTATTATATGTCCCGATAAATAAGAAATTCCTGGAATAATATAATAAATAAAAGTATTGATATACTTGGAATTACAGAAGCAAATACCAATTTACTAAAAAAAAGAAAAAAGTATCTAATCTAAAGGACTTATTTTCTTTTTTAGGATTAAACAAAAGGGTTCGCAAATAAAAGCGCTAGTGCCACAACCAGTCCATAAATTGTTAAAGCTTCCATAAAAGCTAGACTAAGCAATAAAGTACCTCGTATTTTCCCTTCTGCTTCTGGCTGTCTCGCAATACCCTCTACAGCTTGTCCTGCAGCAGTACCTTGACCAACTCCAGGCCCAATAGAAGCAAGCCCTACAGCCAATCCAGCAGCAATAACGGAAGCAGCAGCAATTAGTGGATTCATGGTGAGTTCCTCGTGTCAAAAAAAAGAAATGGTTAAGGATACAATCAACCAAGAAATTATTACTTTTAACTTCTAAGCTCTATTGGGTAGAAGTAACTAAAAAGTACAAATTGAAATGATAATCTAAATCGTCCGAACTACTTCGAGATCTCTTTTTAATTTCTAATCATTAGAGGTTTGTGTAAATCCATATGCTTTTCATTATTCTATTTCTCTTTCTTTCCAACCAACCACCCTTTCATTCCATCTTTTTTTACTCTTCGATATCCTTGAGTTCCCATTTTTTCCCTTCATTTAATCCATAATAAAAGACGAAATACAGGAAGAACTCCTATTGAAATCGAACTAATCCAAATCCAATAGGAATCAAATCAAAATATACAATTGATAACAATATGCTGCATAGAACTGGATATGGAATCCAATTCCGGAATTCTATATATCGGATTAGATAATGAATCTAATCTAACTTAGAAATAAATAAAATCCTATATACATTTGTTTCTTCTATTTTGTTTGCATATTTTCTTATTTTCTATTGAATCCAATTCTAAAATCATTCCTTAGAAAGCCGCACAAAAGATGACTGTCTTATAGACATTAAGGATATAGATCTAACCGGATTTAGCCCCCCTGAATTTTAACAATTCCATAATATAGTCTATTCTCTCTCCTACAACTCTAGGTTATATATTCATACGCATTTCGAACTAGTTAGTTTTCTAACCAGGAGGATTATCTGCAACCATGCATGAATTGGGCTAAGCTAAAAAAAAAGACTATTTTGAAAATTAGTCAATTCAATGATGACCTTCCATGGATTCACCTATATAGGCTGCGGCTAACGTTGCAAAAATAAGAGCTTGAATACCGCTTGTAAATAATCCAAGAAACATGACCGGTATAGGGACTACTAAGGGGACTAAAGAAACAAGAACAACAACGACTAATTCATCCGCCAATATATTTCCAAAAAGTCGAAAACTAAGCGATAATGGTTTTGTGAAATCTTCTAGGATGTTAATTGGTAAAAGGATTGGGGTTGGTTTAATATATTTCTCGAAATAACTCAATCCTTTTTTGCTAAGACCCGCATAAAAATATGCCGCTGATGTGAGTAAAGCTAAAGCAACAGTAGTATTTATATCATTCGTGGGCGCAGCTAATTCCCCATGGGGTAACTCTATAATTTTCCAAGGTAAAAGAGCACCCGACCAATTCGAAACAAAAATAAAAAGGAACATAGTTCCAATAAAGGGAACCCAGGGACCATATTCTTCTCCAATCTGAGTTTTGCTCAAATCTCGAATAAACTCAAGGACATATTCGAAGAAATTTTGACCGTCGGTTGGGATGGTTTGTGGATTCCGAACAGCTATGATAACTGAACCCAGCAAGATAGTAATTACGAACCAAGAAGTGATGAGTACTTGGGCATGAATTTGGAAACCTCCTATTTGCCAATAGAAGTGTTGGCCTACTTCTACGCCTGATATATCATACAACCCCTTGAGTGTGGAACATGGTGTAATATTCATATTGTCCTCTGATAAAAATTGAACTTCAAAAAAGGAATTCTTTTGATTCAACCATCTCTTTCTCAACTCAGCAACTTGAAGTATTAATCTTATATTTAGGATACCAAGAAATCACATCAAATGATAATATATATCAATACCCTCTAATATATATCAATATTCCCCTTCTTTTATCTATGCAAAACAAAAAAAAATAGTAACTGATCCCATAAATCTACGTAGTTGCTTAAGAATTCACTATTCTTCTTAATCTTAATCAATGATTTCTTATATAGAGAGAACGGCCCTCACAAATTGCAAATACTAATTTGTTAAGAATCAATCGAATTGAAGTCATAGTGTCATCGTTGGCAGGAATCGATATATTCGCGAGATCTGGGTCACAATTTGTATCGACTAAAGAAATAGTAGGAATCCCCAAAATGGCGCATTCCCGAAGAGCTATATACTCTTTTTGCTGATCAAGGACGATCACAATGTCAGGCAACCTCGTCATATATTTAATCCCGCCAAGATATCTTTGCAAGGTAGATAATTTTCTCTTTAAGATTGCCACATCTCTTTTTGGGAGATGGTGGAATTTTCCCATCTTTTCTTCCGCTCTTAAGTCTCTAAATTGAGAAAGTCTAGTTTTGGTAATCGACCAATTCGTTAACATACCACTGAACCACTTTTTATTAACATAATGACACCGAGACCTTATTGCAGCTGATGCTACTAAATCGGCTGCTCTTTTCTTGGTACCAACAATTAAGAAGCTTTTTCCCTGACTTGCTGCATCAAAAACTAAATCACAAGCTTCTGATAAAAAACGAGCCGTTCTAGCGAGATTTGTAATATGAGTACCTTTACGCTTTGCCGAGATGTAAGGGGCCATTTTAGGATTCCATTTCTTAATACCATGACCAAAATGAACTCCCGCTTCTATCATCTCTTTCAAATTGATGTTCCAATATCTTCTTGTCATTTTTTCCACACTTCCTTTTTTTTTTCTTTTTTTCGTCTTACCATTACGGAATTGATTTCTTTTTGAAGATTAAGAAAGAGCCGAAATATCTTGAAATAAATAATAATTGTTCCGATGGAACCTTCTACTCAGAATTGGCCATTGATACATGATATAAACACAGCCTTAATAAATTAACTGACTTCTTTTATTTAGTAAAATATGAAAATACAAAATAGAAAATCAGACCTGTTAGCATTCTAAGGTCAAAAGTATAGTTTCAATTAAAGTAAAAAAATCTGCTTTATATGCTTTATATATCCTTAAATCGTATAAATGGGAGTAAATGGGGATTCTGATGTCTCATAGAAATTGTTTGTTACGTCAGAATCAGACGAAACTAATTCTGTATGGAGAAACAAAATATCTCTCATTTCCGACGTGAATAGATTTTTATTTTGAATTTCGAAATAAAGGCTCTTGTCTTGTGGGAAACGATGCACAAATTTATGGAATCCGGTACCAACAGGTATAATTCCCCCCAGAACTACGTTTTCTTTCAGGCCTTTCAACCAATCAATACGACCTCGTAGGGCAGCTTTTGCTAAAACTCGAGCAGTTTCTTGAAAACTTGCTTCAGATATGAAACTTTGGGTATTCAGGGAAGCCCTTGTTATTCCCAATAAGATTGCCCGATAATAGATCGATTCATCCAAAGCTCGCCCTGCTCGTTCCGCTCGCAATAGTCCTATTAATTCTCCAGGTAAAAAAACATTAGACATTCCATCTTCGGAAACCCGTACTTTTGATGTTACTTGGCGTATAATAATCTCTATATGTCTATTATGAATCTGTACCCCTTGGGATCGATAAACCTTTTGGATCTTATTAACCAAAGAGATACGACTTTGAGCGATGGTTAGCTCAGCTCCAATCAAGAATCCCCAGGGAACCCCAAGAATTCTTGGTATACGCTCATTCCAATCCTCAATTCTCCTTTCGAGATTTGGCGATAGTGAATCAATTGAACGCGCTTCGAATATTTGTTCTACTTTTGGAAGACCTTGCGTTATATCACTAGATCTCGATTTTTCATATATAAAGGTAACTAACCTATCTCCTTTGTAAAGGATTTTTCCATAATGACCATGAACAGTTGCTCCTATAGTAGTCAAATAAGGCTTAGCTGCTCTTATAACAAAGGAGTCCATATTAACAATGAATATTTGACCAGATTTTTTTATGTGCGATTTAAATAGACATACATTTTCGCAAATAAATTGTCCAAGGTGAATTATTGCCAATGTCTCCTCCCATGAGTCATGATGGAGAAAGTGCCAATTCAAATGAAATGGATCCAACATGATGTTACTGTCGAAATTCGACATCCTTTTATTTTCATCTATTAAAGAGTATTTAAGCCCTTGAAGTACTTGGAAAGTTTGTTTCAAATTGTCAAGGAACAAGTATTTTTTTAACAAGATCTGATTATGTGTTAATAAATAGTAAGATGAAGAAAAATTCGATAGACTAGGTACAATAGTGCCTAAGAGCCCAAAAATATCTCGAATAAGAATTCTAGGATTCGATTCTTTTACCGCATTGGGATATTTCGAATTCTTGAATAAACCAATTCGAGAACAGTTGGATGCCGACAAAATCATCAAAGATGGGTATTCTTTATTTCGATTCAACAAGGTGCCAATAGCTTCTTGATGTTGGCTAAGTGAGTGAATCTTCGCCTTGGAATAAAAGGAATTGGTATTGTTGCGATCTAACCCATTATTGGGAATAGGTCCTGCACTTATCCTATCATACCTTCTTCTTGTATATGAAATAGTGGACTTGACTAACTCAATTCTTAGGAAATCGCGAATCAGATCATTTGTTCTTAACTCAACAAGGGAAGCACGAGCCCCCTCTTTTTCTTCTTGTTCCCAATTCACTACCAAGCAAGTTCGAACGAATTGACTATTCGTGTGATAAATTCTTTGAGTTAACTTGCTATTTTCATGAGAAATAAAATTGACAAGTCGAAGTTGGAGATTATCCTCTTCTTGCAGGAGATCTTGCGGGAAAAGTTTGGCTAGATTTCTCCCTTCGTCCATTTCATATGCGACTGCAGGTCGAACTGAAACAAAATACTTTTCCTTGCTTTTGAGAATTTTTTTCCGTTGAACATAAACCCAATTTTTTCTTTTTTTTGAGTCCTTAGAATCTTTTTTTTCTCTTTCTGGTGGTATCAAACTGGCGCCTAATATCTTATCCGCCTCTTCAGGAAAATGAATATCTCCGGAAAAGATTTTTAGTTCCGTATGGCTTTTTTTTCTCTTAACTCGGACCAATCCACCTAGTCGACTTCTTGTATTTTTTGTGAGTTGTGTATCCACTCCAATAATACTATTGTCAAGTACCTTTAGGGATGAGGATCTCGGCAAGATATGCAATTCTTGAAGAATGAAAAAAAACCGATCTACTTCTTTTTGGTATTTTAGACTAAATTCTTTTGTTCCTCGATGCTCAATAAAACCCTCTTTTTTTAAGATAGAATCTTCCTCTGGGCTTCCATATTCGTCCTCTGGGTCTTCCTCTGAGTCTTCTTCTAAAGCCCCATATTCGTTCTCTGAGCCATCTTCACGGCTTCCATATTCTTCTTCCTCTAGAGTTCCATATTCGTCCTCTCGAGTTTTATATTCGTTCTCTGGGTTCCCATATTCTTCTTCTGAGTCTTTCTCTAGAGTCCTATATTCGGCCTCTAGGATCCCATATTCATCTTCTAGGGTTTCATATTCGTCTTCTAGAGTCCTATATTGGTCTTCTAGGGTTTCATATTCGTTTTCTAGAGTCCTATATTCGTTCTCTGGGCTCTCATATTCGTCCTCTGAGTCTTCCTCTAGAGTTCTATACTCTTCCTCTCGGTTCCGATATTCTTCCTCTAGGGTCCTATATCGAAATTTCACAATTCCTGAACCCCTTTTATCTTTTCTGTATCCTGGATCGTCAAAATAAGCAAAAATAGTATTTCTACGTAAAACACCCATAAAGGGTATTTCAATCGAAATCCCAAAACAGGATATTAGTTCTTTTTCTTGTTCTTGATGATATTGTAATGGAATGACGAATCTATTTCTTCGCTTTTTCGCCAACAAATCCGAATTATCTTGAAGAATAGAAGGATAGACAAAATTCCAATGATTGTTGGACACGATTCGATCTGGCGTTAAATAATCAAGAATTTCCTTATCTTTTTTACCAAAAGTATCCAACAGTCTATGGCTTACTTGATCATTAGCCATTGAGAGGTCAAAGATATATCTTCCGTCAAGAGAAAAAGAATAAGTATTCATTTGATCTTGATCCTTGTGCAGCGAAAAGGATGCTATACTGGATCTGCACATACTTACTGACAATATCCATAAATGGCTTGTTTTTGGTAATCGGCGAAGATTACCATATTGATATTCGGGCGCATGGTAAACATCAGTACTCCAGTGCATTTCCCCGTCTGATTCGGAATAAATATGCTTTTGTACCTTTTCTTTAAAATGCAAAGTGGATGTTCCGGCACGAATCTCTGCAATTACTTGTTCGGATTCTACATATTGATCATTTTGCACTAGAATTAGGCTTTTTAACGGAATATTCACACTATGTAGAATATCCTGACTCTGAATAGTTACATGCAAGTCTATATAGCATAGAAAAGCAGGCTGCCCATGACGGGTACGTGTGGGGTGAACCAAATCCTCATTGAATTGGATTTTTCCATTCGAGGGGGATCGTACAAGGTCGGCAGTACCCCCTGTGAATACTCCACCAGTATGAAAAGTTCTTAATGTTAGTTGAGTCCCTGGCTCCCCAATTGATTGACCCGCAATAATACCTACAGCTTCTCCCAATTCGACCAGATCGCCATGAGTGGGACTCCGCCCATAACATAATTGACAGATCCAAGATGTGCTCCGGCAAGTAAAAGGGGTTCTAATATATATTGGTTGTGCCCGAAACGGTTGTACTCGAAAGGCAGTTATGAATCGATTGACTAATCCAATTCCAATATCTTGATTTCGAGCAGCAATGCATCGTGAACCGATATATATATCGTCTGCTAATACACGACCAATTAGTGTTTGGACAAAAAGTTTTTCTGTCATCCCATTTTGAGGACTCACAGAAATACCTCGGATAGTACCACAATCTCTTCTACGCACAATAATATGTTGAACTACTTCAACAAGTCTGCGTGTAAGATATCCAGCGTCCGCTGTTCGTACAGCAGTATCTACAACCCCTTTGCGGGCTCCGTAGCAAGAAATTATATATTCTGTCAAAGAAAGTCCCTCGCGTAAATTGCTTTGAATAGGTAAATCAATCATTTGTCCTTGAGGATCCGCCATTAACCCTCTCATCCCTACTAATTGGTGTACCTGAGATGCATTTCCTCTGGCTCCTGAAAAAGACATTAGATAGACTGGATTAGAAGGATCCGTTATCCGAAAATTCGAATTCATTTCTTGTTTCAAATATTCACTTGTAGCATACCATATTTCAACGGATTGGCGTAATTTTTCTACTGCGTGTACAGCCCCATAATAATAGTGTTTCTCCAAAAGAAAACTCTGTTGTTCCGCATCTTGGACTAACCATCCTTTAGAGGGTATTGTTAAAAGATCCTCGATTCCTAAAGAAATCGATGTAGTAGTGGCTTGATGGAAGCCCAGAGCCTTTATTTGATCCAGTATATGGGATGTATATCCCATTCCGAAATGATCTATTAATCTGCTAATAAGTCGTTTCATAGCAGTTCCGTCTATCTCTTTATTATGAAAGACCAGGTTGGCCCGTTCCGCCATACATAAGTACCCCCCTTTTTTGACTGAGTAGGATTCGACAATTGCTGAGTAGGATTCGACAATAGGCCTGAGTCAGTGATTCGAAAACTTAATTTACCCTCTTTCCTCAATCTCAATCTGAATTTGCGTGGCAAAAAAGATGGTACTAGCGAAATCGGAATGCCCCCCGAAAGGGGCATCGCCGAATCTAAGTTCCTTGTTTAGATTTAGATAGTGTATGAATAGGCCCGACTAAATCCTTGTATGGCTTCTTCTATTTCTCTATAAAAAGAAATATGACCAAGAGTGGTTCGAATGTATATAGAACGGGTTTCCTTTTTTCTATTTCCCACTATTAGATAGTGGGCATAAATCTCATGATAAGTCCCAAAAGATTCATATTGAATTTCAATCGGAACTTCTTTTGATCCAATGACGCGTTGATCTAGTTTCCATCGGAGCCACAAGGGACTGTTTAAACCAATTTGTTTCTGTCTATAAGCTCCCAGTGCATCATAGGAACTAGAAAAATAGGGTTCTTTATCTTTCGTATAATTATTATTTTTCGTATAATTATTATTATTGTAGTTTACTTTTTTATTTGGATAGTTTCCGCAACTATTATATCTATTTGCACAAATACCTCGACGATTTCCAATCGTTAATACATAAAGTCCGATAAGCATGTCTTGGGTTGGCACGCAAATAGGATCTCCAATAGCGGGAGACAGGAGATTCATATGAGAAAACATAAGTAAACGGGCTTCTGCTTGAGCTTCCAAGGATAAAGGTAGATGAACAGCCATTTGATCCCCATCAAAGTCTGCATTGAAACCCTTACACACTAATGGATGTAAACAAATAGTACGCCCCTCTACTAAAGTGGGTTGGAAGGCCTGTATGCCTAATCTATGCAGGGTAGGTGCTCTGTTCAACAGTACAGGATGCCCCCGCATAACTTCTTGAAGTATTTCCCATACAATGGGTTCCTTTTCCCAAATTTTCCTTTTAGCAATCCTGACATTAGAAGTAGCACGTTTCGTGATTAAATCGCGAATTACAAATAGCTGAAAAAGCTTTATTGCTATTTCTAGAGGTAATCCACATTGATGTAATGAAAGCGAAGGACCCACAACAATGACAGAACGCCCCGAGTAATCGACCCGTTTCCCAAGCAGAGTCTCGCGAAACCTCCCCTCTTTACCTTCAATTACATCTGAAAGTGATTTGTATACTTTATTGTGACCGTCCCTCGTCGGTTGCCCGCGAGACCCACTATCAAGAAGTGTATCCACGGCTTCTTGTACCAATTTTTCCTGGCACATTACTAAATCGGCTGGCGCTAATTCACTTCTTTTTAATAGATAGGCAAGGTTGTTGTTCCGACGGATAACTCTCTTATAAAGTTCATTAATATCCGAAGTGACTACTTTATCCCCAGACCTATAAACAATGGGTCTCAATTCGGGAGGAAGAACCGGTAATAAGCACAAAACCATCCATTCTGGTTCTACATTTGTTTGAATAAAATGTTTCGCCAATTGCATTCGTCTAATTAAAAAAACTTTTCTTATTCGTCTTTTTCTATCTTCCCATTCATCTCCACTATACCCCTCGTCTTCTAATTCCTTCCATTCAACCAAAGAATTCTCTATAATAATTCGCAAATCCAAATCCGCTAATTGTTCTCTAATAGCACCTGCTCCTGTCGCAATTTCCCGATTTCGAAATGTTGCAAAGCCTGGGGTAGAAAAAAAGGGAGAAATGCTGTGGTTACAGGATGAAATTTCATCTTCGAATAAACCTCGTAATCGTAAGAAAGTAGGTTTTTTAGGGCTGGGCCTAGCAAAAGAGAAATCGCCGTATACTAGGCCTTCCAATTTCTTAAGGGGTTTATCTAAAAGATTCGCGATATAACTAGGAAGACCTTTCAAATACCACACATGAGTCACTGGACATGCCAGTTTGATGTATCCCATTTGATATCTTCGTATCCGAGAATCAACAAATTCTACCCCGCATTTTTGACAAAATCTTTCGTCTTCATTTTCAGCTACGCTCGCTCGAGAATTTCCACAAGCACAAATTCCGCTTTTTATGGGGCCAAAGATTCTTTCGCAAAACAATCCATCTTTTTCTGGTTTATCGGTTTTATAATGAAAAGTGGAGGGCCTTGTGACTTCGCCAACGACTTCCCCATTAGGTAGGATTTTGTTAGCCCAAGCCTTTATTTGTTGAGGGGAAACGAGTCCAATTTGAAGTTGTTTATGTTTATATTGGTCAATCATAAAATAGAAATAAGAAAAGAATTTATATTTATTCTGATCAAACATCCTCCCTATTAACCTGAAAGTTCTTCTCAGATACAAGGAAATGGTTCAGTTCTAGAGCCAAAGATCGTAGTTCTCGAACGAGCACTCGAAAAGATTCTGGAGGATCCTCGTGATTAGGCACTCTTTTTCCCCAGATCGTAGCATTAAGTATTTCTTGGCGAGCTATAAGATGATCAGATTTATAAGTAAGTATCTCTTGTAAAATATGAGCAACACCAAATCCTTCTAAAGCCCAAACTTCCATTTCTCCTACTCGTTGTCCCCCTTGTTTGGCTCTTCCTCTAACGGGTTGTTGGGTAACAAGTGAGTAGGGCCCAGTAGAACGTCCATGAATTTTCTCATCAACTTGATGAATTAATTTTAAAATATAGGACTTCCCTATTAGAACAGGTTGTTCGAAGGGATCTCCTGTTCTTCCATCAAATATTCTGCTTTTTCCCGGGTACTCGGGTTCAAATACCCATGGATTTTTTGTTTGTTTACTGGCTTCATATAATTCCGAAAACACAAGTTTTCTTGAAGCCTCTTGCTCATATCTCTCATCAAAGGGTGCTATTCTATAATGTTTCTTTAGCAGATCCCCTGCTAATCCGAGCGAGCTTTCAAATATTTGTCCCACATTCATTCGTGAGGGTACTCCTAGGGGATTGAAGACCATATCAACAGGTGTTCCATCTTGCAAATAGGGCATATCTTGCCTAGGCAAAATTTTGGAAATGATCCCCTTATTCCCGTGTCTTCCTGCTACTTTATCCCCAACTTTGATTTCACGTTTCTGTAAAATATATACACGAACCATTATGTCGAGGGGGTCTCTCTGGATCCATTTTACATCAATAACGCGCCCTCTTCCACCTATAGGTAGTTTGAGAGAAGTTTCTTTTGAAGTGGATACCTCAAGACCAAAAATGGCCCGTAATAATCCAGCTTCCGCGATATACGAGGATTCGCTCGCTATCTGAGGCGTTAATTTACCTACTAAAATATCGCCGGTTTCTACCCAGGATCCCAACCTCACAACTCCATTTCTATCCAAATTGCGGAGTAAATGTTCTTCTAGATGTGGTATTTCTTTAGTGATTTTTTCAGCGGAGCCTTGGCTTGTCGTATCCGTCTGAATTTCATATTTTCGGATGTGAAAAGAAGTATAAATATCCTCATATACCAAACGTTCGCTAATTAGTACTGCGTCTTCAAAATTGTAACCCTCCCACGGCATATAAGCTACTAAAACGTTTTTTCCTAAAGCAAGTTCCCCACCAACTGTAGCTGCTCCCTCCGCTAAAATCTGCCCTTTTTTAATGGATTTACCCCGCGGAACCCGAGGTTTTTGGTGCATACAAGTATTTTTGTTAGAGCGTCGATGGGCAACTAAAGGAATACTTATAGTCTTCCCACTACTTGATAAAAGGATCTTGTGACTATCACTAGAAATAATCTTTCCCTCGCGTTCGGCTATAATGGAAACCCTCGAATCTAGAGCTGTTTGGCCTTCCAATCCAGTTCCAACAATGCACTTCTCGGACCGAGAAAGTGGAACTGCTTGGCGCTGCATATTAGAACTCATTAAAGCCCGATTCGCATCATTATGCTCAATAAAAGGAATGAGAGAACCTCCAATAGAAAAATATTGGAAAGGAAAAATACTTCTAACATGAATCTGTTCCCATGCAATAGTCAGGAATTCTTGACGGTATCTAGCTGGAACAATTTGTTCTTCCTGAATACCCTGATTCAAGGACAAAGAATTTCCTGCCGCTATCATATAATATTCATCTCTATTTGGTGATAAATAAACCACCTGTCTCTCTTTTTTTTCTTTTGCTTTCTCAGATATTTCATAAAACGGACTCTCTATAGATCCCCACCAGTGATCAATTCTCGCATGAATAGCTAAGGATCCAGTAAGTCCAACATTGATGCCTTCGGACGTGTCAATTGGACAAATACGCCCATAGTGACTCGGATGAATATCTCGGCTCCGAAAACTTGCAGTTCTCCCCGTCAATCCTCCAGGACCCAAACAACTCACTTTTCGCCCATGAACCGTTTGTGTCAATGGATTGGTTTGGTCAAAAACTTGAGATAAGGGATATGTGCCAAAAAAGGTCTCATAAGTAGTTAGTAATAAAATCGAAGTTGAAGTTGGAGTTACCAAAGTTTGTGGAGTCGGTTTCGATTGACGTATGAATACTCTACGGATAGTTTTTTGAACCGCATGTTGTAAACGGCCAAGAGCCAATCCGAATTGATCTTGTAACAGATCCGCAACCGAACGAATACGTTTATTTTTCAAGTGATTCATATCGTCATCGTCAAGTATACCCGTTCCAAATTTCATTCCAATCAAATGATCCGTAGCGGCCAATACATCTCGTGGTAACAAGAATGTATTGTTCTGAGGTATATTAAGATTCAGTCTCCGATTCATATTTCGTCGACCAACTCTTCCTAATTCACATTTTTGTTGAAAAAATTTCTTTTGTAATTCCTCACATAAGGACTCCGAAAATACCAGGTCCCCGCCTACACAAGCAAATTGTTGATAAAACTCCAAAATAGCTTTTTCTTTTGACTCAATCCTTTTTTTCTCCTTAGCATTCGGGAAAGACAAGAAAATTTCGGGGTAGGAAACATTATCTAAAATTTCTCTTAGATTCGAACCCATAGCTGATGATAGAACTAAAATAGATATCTTTTGTTTTCTACTCACGCGAGCCCATATCCTTTCTTTTTTATCAATTGCTAATTCCGATCTTCCTCCCCAATCTGATATTATAGTCCCGGTGTATATAGAAATTCCCTTATGGTCTAATTCGGAGCGGTAGTAAATACCAGGACTTAGCAATATTTGATTGATCACAATTCGGTATATTCCATTTATTATAAAGGTTCCTAAGGAATTCATTATAGGAATGTTTCCAATAGAAATGGTTTGCTTTTGCACATCGAAACCAAAAATGAATCTCGCAGATACATATAATTCAGAAGAATAAGTAAGTGATTCATACACAGCATCCCTTTCTTTTATCGAGGGTTCTAGCAATTGATATCCTTTCGCAAATAATTGAAATGCAATTTCGTGATCTGGATCTTTAATTGTTGGAAACTTCTCAAGTTCTTCTGCCAAGCCTTGATTAATGAACCTACAAAATCCCTCAAATTGGATCTGACTAAATCCGGGTATTGTGGACATTCCCTCATTTCCATTCCGGAGCATCTTAATCTTAAGTTTCCTATTTATCAAAGAAAAATTCCATTATCAGCTCACTCTTTATCAATCCCTACGGATCAATCTAGCAATCATGGAATCTATATTCTGTTTACTGAATCACATGAAATTCTAGGGAACTCCACATACGTATTTCATATATGTATTTCATACATATGAATAAAGAGAATTTTGACGAAAGTTCGACTTTGGCAGGGGTAGAAATGGAATTAAAATGAATTGATAAAAAAGTCCTAGAAAAAATTCTGCCACTTAAACTTTATGATATTCTAATCAGATTGGATAGCAAAGATTTCTCGTTTTATCTCCTTTCTATGAAAGAAATAAAGCCATAATAATTTATAAGTACTAGAAAGTTTGACTTTAGTTCGATTTAGAATTTAGAATAGTATGCTTAGTTTTATTTTCAAAAAGAATTTGAAGGTTCTTTTTTGTTTGGTAGTAATAGAATTGCTGAAAAATAAAGGATTTCGTTGTAGAATCCTAAAATAAAGTACTTACTTTTTTTAAGTACTTCCTAATCTAGTTATCCACCAATTCACATATCTTTTCTTTTATCGTAATTTCACTTGTGTGGGCCAAGAAAAGAAGGCCAAGCCATAATCTATATCAGAGCAAATTTCCTCTTTTTATTCAAGATATTTAATGCAATGAAAAATTAAAGCATGATTCCCCGTAGGGATATGTACATAAGGGGGATCCGTAGATAATAATGCTGTTCGGACCTGGAGTTTACCTATATACAGATTAGGGAAACTTTTATTCTATTTTATTATGCCATTAAAGGAGAGAATACCGATTTAAGAGTCGTTTGCAATTCAAAAAAAAATTCTAGTTAATGATTCCAATTTGTTCTGAATTTTGCAGTCTGTGACTGGAAATCCACTTTTGCTCCTTTGCCATTTCAATAGAATAGAAAGAAAATTATCCTTTGCCATCTCAATAGAATAGAAAAAAAAAAAGAGGGGGGTTTAGTAAGAAAATAGGAATGAATAGTTGTTCTTTTCTCGATTTTAGATTGGATTTTTTGGCGGCATGGCCAAGTGGTAAGGCAGGGGACTGCAAATCCTTTATCCCCAGTTCAAATCTGGGTGCCGCCTGATCAATAAAATACTTAGGATTATAATCAAACTCCAAAATTTCGTACCTTCATAAGTTGGGGCAAGAGAGTAACTAGGTCTGGCGATACTGGATTTTGAGAATCTATACCATAGTTCTATCCTCAAACGAGGCTTTGTTTTGGCGGCAGTGGCCCAAACGAGGAGCTACCAACAGAGATGAGGTAGCGTTTCCTTATTCTTTTATTAATTTGAATTAATTCGGGAATTTAAAACTTCCAAAGGTCCCTAAGTTTTTTTTTCAATCTAAGATTGAAGAAGGGACTTTGCGAAGAAATATCAATATACTTCGTACATCTTATGCTACCTACATATACTAAAGTAAAGGCTACTGATTCTTTCGAGAATCAGATTGAATAGGCTGATCCAAAATCAATTTCGGAGTTGTGGAGTGGATAAGGTCTCCTCACTCTTTCATAGAAAGAGAGAAAGTGGGGCAGTAGGGTTTAGGTCAAAAATAAACATGGGTAAAGTGGGTATCCAATAAATATTTATCTATCCTAATTTTATGGTATATTCTGACGTCCTTTGCTTATAAAAAGGGTAACAAAAGGAAGAAAAAATCTCTCTATTCCCGCGTCTTCTATTCAGGAAATTCCCACACTCTTTCTTTTTTAAGGAAAAGGTATATGTATCATATTTATACTTAATACTCTTCGATTCTACCAGAAATCATATAAGAATTTGATAGGAGTAAATTCCTTCAACTGATTCATCCATAGTCTTAGAGCATAATTTTGACTCTGTACCCTTAATTCCACTATGATTATTGATCAATAGTAGAATAATTCCTTCATAGAAATAGGAGACATAATTTACATGGATATAGTAAGTCTCGCTTGGGCTGCTTTAATGGTAGTCTTTACATTTTCTCTTTCGCTAGTAGTATGGGGGAGAAGTGGACTCTAGGGATACTACTAATTGATTGAGTAGTCGAATTGTAGTATCAACTCTTTTCTTTAATTGATCATTTTATTTTGTATTAATCATTTTGCCAAACTTTATTTTTTATCTCTTTCTTTAGTTTTGTTTCACTCTTGTAAAAAACTCTTTTAAGAAAGAGTCGTTCTATTCTACTATGTTTCATTCTACTATAATAGAAAGAAATAGAATAGAAAATAGAAAGAAATAGAAGAGAAAGAGCGATTATAGTAATTAAGAATTTCTACTAGAAGTGACGAGTAAAAGTAAAGTTCTTTACATAAGAAAATTAGACTTTCTTACACGAAGCTATTCACAACATATCGCACATTAAATTAAGTGGATGCAGTGAAAAAAGAAGTTGAATTAGATTACTATTTCAATCTACTAATCTATTCTATTAATCTATTCTATGTAGATTCAAGATAATATAATAGAAAGAATCTAAAGTGTGGTAGAAAGAACTATATGTAGTTCTTTCTACCACACTTTAGGGTTCCAACCAGATCCTTTCATTTAAGACTTGGATTTTTATTTTCTTTAATCCCTTTTTCATTTCTTCAATGATTAATTGGAATTCCAATTAATCATTTTGGCTGGCTGTTTTTACATAAATAATAAGTAAAAAGGCAGTAGGAACTAGAATGAACAATGCAGTAGCAATAAATGCGAGAATATTTACTTCCATAACCTCTTTATTTTATTTTTTTCACAATAACTCGGGATGTAATCCCATGGAGAGGAAAAGGGGATATCCCTGTAAATTCAAGGGAAGGACTTGCATTCTGATAATACTGAATCAATTCAATATTATGAATATAGGATCTATCAAATCAATTCACGGTTGATAGTGGAATAATATAACATAGGAAGATCCCTTATCCATACTAAGACCAAAATAGGTTTTTTGATTGGATTCGGAACCCCTCTATTTTTCTTCCTTTTCGACTTTTGCTTTTCTATATATATATGTATAGAAAAGAATCTTTCTTATCCAATTTCCCTTCCTTTTTCTTATAGTTATACATACAATTATGTATGTATGTATTATATAACCGACTTTCTATGGGTCACATAGACATCCAAATAAGCAGTAGAAGTAGAAATGAGATGGAGAAAAGAGGATCTTAAATAAAAAAGATCCAATATTTTAATTTAGGAAAAAGATCGTTTGCTTGGTTTTTATTTTATTAGGTTACTGTCAATATCTGCTTTTTGGGTCTAAAGATGAGAGCAGATTCATAAAAAAAGGAGTCGACAAATGGACTGAGAATGAGATAGATTCTTTCCAAGAATTCATTGAACATACACAAACAAAGTTGGAACTACAAAATGGAAGTGGTGTGGTTTAACCCCTAAAAAGGAACTAATTATATTAAATTCATTCTCTAACAATAAACAAATACAATTTGTGTATGGATTGGATTCCGGTAAAATACCGTAACTCTATTCCTTAAGATAAGAGTCAAATAGGAAGTTAAGATGAGGATGGTATCATCATACCATAAAAATAGAGTAATATCCTAAATTATATTAATTCACGTATGATATGTACGTCTTTCCTTATCAACCGGAAGTAGTTAAAAAAAAAGATTCCTCTACAGTTCTACAGTTCTCTTTTTATTGAGAGCTGCGAAATAAAAAAAGTAAAGTAAGGGTTTTCTCCATAGATATTTGATCTTGCCTTCTGCCCCCCCTTTTCAGGGAAATTCTTGATGAAAAAAAGGAAAGGTCAATTTTTTCATTCATTGAACCCTAGTTCGGGACTGACGGGGCTCGAACCCGCAGCTTCCGCCTTGACAGGGCGGTGCTCTAACCAATTGAACTACAATCCCTGCGGGGTGTATGGCATACCTATTCTTAAATAGAACCCTAAGAAGATTCGTCTGTCGTACTTTAAGAAATAGATGAATCATATACTACTTACACCCACATAGGATATGTGGGTATAGTGAGAGTGGCATAACTAGTATGCCGCGATTTTTTCTCCCTAAAAACAACTGATAATCCACCTTTCAATAAGAAAGTTTTCTTTGTAAGAAAACAATCAGAGAGATATGGCTTAGAAATAAATTTTCCTCTTATTTTCTCTTTATCCTTTATTTATATGGATCAGATATTTTTTTTCTGGAGGGAAAAAATGGATTTAGTTCATATTCAGGAAGCCCTAGATTTTTGGGCCGAGCTGGATTTGAACCAGCGTAGACATATCGTCAACGAATTTACAGTCCGTCCCCATTAACCGCTCGGGCATCGACCCAGGAAGAATTTATTCTAGGGTTTTTGATAATCTATGATTAACCTCTTTTTATAATACTCCCTACCCCCAGGGGAAGTCGAATCCCCGCTGCCTCCTTGAAAGAGAGATGTCCTGAACCACTAGACGATAGGGGCATCACTAGACGATAGTGCTATATAGAACCACTTGTCATTATACTATAATGATAGTATGAGCAGTTTTTTGGAATTGTCAATATACTCGAATCGAAGAATATAAATAGATCAAAGCAAAGAGTCTTTCCTACTTTTCTATTATGCTTTCATAGGATTTTTTTTTAGTTGATGGTTAGGTTAATTCACGGATCATCCCCTGCTTTTTAGGGAAATTCCTTTTATTTTTAAAGGATATAGAATTCCTTTTAAAGGATAAGGATTCTAGATTAGTTCAGTACAGATATGGATTTGATTGCTCTAACAAGAAAAAGAGTCCAATTTCATTTATTTTTTGCAATTTAAACTCTGTGCTTCGTTTAGTGTTCAGGCCAAAAATATGGGCATCTCATACTAAACGAAGTCATAAAATTAAATAAAAAACAGAGATATTTTCAAAAAAAAAAGAAAAAAAGTGAATGAATTTAGTAGAAAAGTACTCTATCGGATTCGAACCGATGACTTCGGTCTTGCCGTGGCATTACTCTACCACTAAGGGAAAAGCCCTTTATCGGATTTGAACCGATGACTTATGCCTTACCATGGCATTACTCTACCGCTGAGTTAAAAGGGCTTTTTATTCAAAAATTAGCCACTTTCATTTACCATTATAGATCTACTGCATAATGTACAAAAATATATGTATATATTAATGTCCATAATATATACATATATAGATATATTATGTAGAGATTTTATTTTCTATATTGAGATATAGAAGGTGAGGTTCAAAAAAAAGGCCAAAGGGGCAATAAGAACTGCTGTTAAAAAAATGGTAGACTTTGTTTTTTTATCTTTTTCACTTTTCACGTGCTCAGAATGTTCTGCAGAATTAGGACTTTTTTCTTCTATTGGATGATCTTATGATGAGAACTTTCTCCAGTTATGTTTTATTTCTCTTAATTCTAATTGGGGGGATATAAAGGAATTCGCCCTCTTCATATACCCATATGGCTGGGTATTGTATTAATTTTCAGTGATATACTTCTTATATGTTTTGGTGCGAGATTGAAACAAATTTTCACAGGCATTCCTTGGAAAAACCTTCGAGTTCAAAACTTTTCAATTTTTCAGTTTTGGACGGATTTGTTGCCGCAATTTTCAACGGGTACCCTTTGGAAATAGTACTTGAATATTATCCAAAAGGTGTATTTTCAACAAACTATATTGGAGTTTTATCAACAATTTTATTCTAAAAAAAAGTGGGTAGTTGAATTTATACTGCAGAGTATAAAAATTATTCTACAGCCTGCCTAACAAAAAAGAAAAGGAAGAAAGGGATTGATGGGTACTGTCGCCTATATCTCTTAGTGTATATTGTACGAATAATCAAACTATAGAATACGAGGAATACGATCCTAATCGAAATGCATACATTTGGTTCATACGCTAGTGGCATGGTAAGAAGAGATTTCTTTTACAGACTAGAGAGGGGCCGTCTAAATCCTAAATTACAGGCCTGTGATTGAAGTACCAACTGCTCCCTTTTCTCCGTAGGTGGGATTAGCTTCCTCCTCGAATGGCTACCCTTGACAAAGGGTAGTGTTGGTATCATAATCTACATGTAGCGGGTATAGTTTAGTGGTAAAAGTGTGATTCGTTCTATTAATAACGGAATTTGCAATGATATACTTAAGGCATCCTTAAGTTTTTTTATATTCATATTCCGATGAAAACTTTAGTTCTTATAAAGGGTTTAATCCTTTTCCTCTCAATAGCATATTGAGGAAGAATATACATTCTCGCGATTAGTACCCAAAGACTAATTAAATTTGCATTGCATGCAAAATACAAATTTGATTATGAGTACAGAGGCGCGAAGCATAATTTTGCATTGGATTAAGTATTCCAATTGAATAAATATGAGTAAAGGATCCATGGATGAAGATATAAAAAAGTTTATTTCCAATCGTAACTAAATCTTCTTTCAGTTAAAAAATAAATGGAAGCCCAATAGCTAAAAAACGATAGTTTTGGTTTACTAGAACCATCAGGATATTGTTTCAGCTCGGTGGAAACCCAACTCTTTTCCTCAGGATCTCTTGAATGAAATTAGGGAACGAAGTAAGTAGATTAGATAGATATTTAGGAGAATTTCTATCTCCTACTCTATAGGGATCATCTAGAAAGCGGAGAGCTTTGGTTCCATTCAGACAGAAAAGCTAACATAGATGTTAAGTGGTGAGAATAGCCATAAAGGAGCCGAATGAAATCAAAATTTCATGTTCGGTTTTGAATTAGAGACGTTAAAAATAATCAACCAACGTCGACTATAACCCCTAGCCTTCCAAGCTAACGATGCGGGTTCGATTCCCGCTACCCGCTCCATTCTGTATAAAAAGATTATTCTATTTGTCTAGACATGGTAGAGACTTGTATTCAACCTTTTTCGTCCACCAGTTTTTGGCCCTACAGAGCGGAGTAGAGCAGTTTGGTAGCTCACGAGGCTCATAACCTTGAGGTCACGGGTTCGATTCCCGTCTCCGCACTTAGCAGTCCATATAAATAAATGGACTATTTGTATAGATATGGTAGATTGTATAGATATGGTAGAGGGCTATATCCAACCCTTTTTTATTCAGCAGGCAGAAAAGAAAAAAGAAATAAAAGAAAGGCACAGTCTATTCCCCTTTAAAAAAAAGCAATTTTCTCTTGTTTGTCTCGGTGAATCCCCGGTTTCGGGCACCCTCTTGGCAAGTTCGATTTGCGCCTCCGAAGCACTCTTTTTTTTTGAGTCGAGTGCAAAGGGAAGGGATTCGAGTGCAAAGGATAAGATAGGAAGGGATACAGACTAACAACTACTTAATTTAATATAAGTAGTTAAGTAGTCAACTAGACTAAAAGTACCTTACTAAATTAAGCTGG